GGAATCGGAAAGCACTAAGTACAAGCAAGATACACAGTTGCCCCTTGGAAGTCTCAAGGGAATGTGACTAATGGAATATGTAGGAATAGTAAGACCCACTGTTGCCTTTCATAAACAAAAAGCAGAAAAAAAAAATATACCATCAAGATATATAACTATCTATCACATACTCCTAATTTCCCATCTAAGCCTTACTGTCTCTACTTCTGTGAAATGTGAAACAATTGGAAGACACCCTATTACATTCTTGGCGGGGTTACCCCAACGAAAGCACTTTTTTCCACTTTTATTCTATAAAAGCCAACCACCCATACAATATTAATTGAAAACCTGAGCACTCAGAGACTCTCATGAGTTTGTATGGATACAAAGTATCTTCAGTTCTTTCCACAACTCCTAATTGGATTCCCCACCAGCCTACCCAATCTACTTCAAGACTCAGTCAGTAAACACCAGTAGGGTAAGGTAATTAGGAAGTATTTATAGTCCTTCCTATAACCCCTTCTTGGATCCTAGGAGCAAGGATTTACAGTCTCTTAGGAACCTTCCTTTGGATACACGGATTTACGGTCCCTGACTTTCGTAGTTCTGAATCTCACAATTGAATCTTACTATGGATTTGATTCGATTGATAAATCAAATCAATGGCCTGAACGCATCAGGAATCCGTAATTAAGTGAGTATTTCTTTATTTATATTGGTAATTCATATTGGTATGGTACAGGTTTGGGTCACACCCCGATTTTTGAAGAAATAATTGAAAGTCAACCCCCCGATTCTTAAAATTGGGTATCGACAGTCCCCGCCCCTTACCTCTGCTTCTGCCAGGCAAGAATTTTGTGAGTTCTATTAGTTTAGTAGGGTAAGAAATTCCGAGTCTTTTGTTAATCAGGCGACACCCGGATTTGAACTGGGGAGAAAGGATTTGCAGTCCCCCGCCTTACCACTCGGCCATGCCGCCAAAACGATACAAAATAGATATAGATGGAAATATTCTGGGGAATTGCTGAACCATTTCTTTTTTTTGATTGGGTCCTGTTGTTCTCTTAGATTGATTGTATTTCAAAACACACAACACCTAAATAAAAGCTTTCCCCTTTTTTTCTATTGAAAGAGAAAAATGGATTTCCAGTCACAGAATCCAAAACTCAGAGCAAATTGGAAGCATTAATGACTGTGAATTCATGAATGGTTCTTGGATTTTGATCTCCAATTTTGTTTCCTTAATGACATAAGGAGATCAAATTGATATATGACTAATCAGTCTCAATTCGTTATCCATAATTAATCCTTTTCAATTTCAATTATAACAACAATTATGTGTATATGTAAACCCCAGAACAGGAATTCTTACACGAATACCTAGTCAGGTATCTTATCTACATATTCCTATTAGGAAATCGTCGTGCTTGCATTTTTCATTGAATATATTGAATATAAAATCGAAATTTGGATATAGCACGACCTATGTTGCCTCAAGGGAACTTCGATAAAAGATGGGATATACGGATAGCTAGATAGTTATATCTGCATGTACTTAATAAATATGACTTCTCTTACGCACTTCAATCGTATTCTACTAATTAACAAATGGGTAGAAATGTCTTTTCTCTCTGCGAATCATTTTTTGAACAACGGAATCGATGAAATAAATTAAGTGCTAAAATCAAAGTCAACTCTAGACGGTTCCTTATTATTCTGTCTTTATCTCACTCATAGAGAACAGATTCAATTCCGAATCCATTTATGGTACCCAATCTGATCGTAATATCATAAGGTAGAAATTGGATCTATTTTGATATTCTATACAAGACTCCATAAGTCTAAGTGGCAGAATTTTGTTTCCAGGAATGTTTTATCAATTCATTTCCATTTGTATCTGTCGCAAATTCGAATTTGAGTCACATTTTTTTTGATTCCTCCGTTCATACGTATTTAGTACATATATATATATGTATATGGGGTTGGATAAAATTTCATGTTGTTCAAATGAGCAAAATATACATTCCATCGTTGCTAGATCAATCTATATGGTTCAACGAAGAGTGAGCCAATAGTTGGATTTTTTCGATAAACGGAAAACTTAAGATGTTCCGGGATGGAAATGAGGGAATGTATACAATACCAGGGTTTAGTCAGATACAATTTGACGGATTTTGTAGGTTCATTGATCAAGGCTTGATGGAAGAACTTCATAAGTTTCCAAAAATTGAAGATACAGATCAAGAAATTGAATTTCAATTATTTGTGGCAACATATCAATTGGCAGAGCCCTTGATAAAAGAAAGAGATGCTGTGTATGAATCACTCACATACTCTTCTGAATTATATGTATCCGCGGGATTAATTTTGAAAACCGGTAGAGATATGCAAGAACAAACCGTATTTATTGGAAATATTCCTCTAATGAATTCCCTGGGAACCTCTCTAGTAAGTGGAATATACAGAATTGTAATCAATCAAATATTGCAAAGCCCCGGTATTTATTACCGTTCAGAAT